TCTTTCCATTACTAATTTTGGACTAGAAGCTAACGATCGAATAAAGTGTGAGTCTAACGGGGGTTGGATTCCTAGAATTTAAAAAATAGATTATTATATTCCTATTCCCACAATTTTATTATATATATGCGAAATATAGCATGGTTTTAGAAAAGAAAGTGGTTTTTTTTGCTCAAATCCTTTAATTTCAAAGAATTGGTTAGGTTAGTAGTACAATAACAGTAGTAGGTAGTATTTCATGAAAGAAACAGAACAAACAATAATTAGAACAATCAATATTTGTAATGCAAGCATTGTTTCATTAGACATTGTTGCATCAGAGCCAAGGGTTACTCAATAAAGGTTTTTCTTTTTGAGAGTTATCATGTCATGCAATCCTTTTTTTTGTTCTTCTTATTCGCTTCTTATTCGATAGATATATTATGTGCAATTAATGAACCCACTAAGAAATTTAATGAGTTAAAGTAAAAAAAAAAAAAGTGTTATTGTTATAATATAAGGTCCTTCGTTCCAAACAAAATAGAAAATGGAATCGATACAATTGAAAAAGAAAATAAACGATCCAAATCATAAATGATTAAAAAATGAATTTTTTTTCATAGTGATTCAAAGAGAGTTTTATTTGTAAATGAAGTTCCATGACAAAGTTTTTTTTACTATTATTTTATTCAAGAGTTGCTCAATGAATATGTTGAGTCGGAATCATGGGATCAATAGATGTCAAAGATGATGAACCAATAGATTTTTTTTTTTACTTCTGTCACTATATCTTTATTTGTGCCATCTATAATGAAATGAATAATGAATGAGAAATTTAATAAAAAGCTTTCAATTGGGACTGATTTTGTCAATTGGTCTTTTTCTTATCTTGTATTTCTCAAAAATAGAAACTTAGGTAAGTGTTTCATAAACATATGTATAAATAGAACGTATCCCATTTAGTTCCTTCATGCCTACTATAACTAGTTATTTCGGTTTTCTACTGGCGGCTTTAACTATAACTTCAGCTCTATTTATTGGTCTGAGCAAGATACGACTTATTTGAAATTGATTGAATAAACAATTCATAAAAATAAATGTTTTTGTGAGATTCCAGGTAGTCCATAGTTCCTTCCATGTAAATTGTAAATTCTTGGTTATTGAGATTCATGGGCGATTTGGATTAATATCTAGAGATAGATATTACCTCCCCCTTTTACCTACCCTTTCAAAAAATTGAAATGATTGAAGTTTTACTATTTGGAATCGTGTTAGGCCTAATTCCTATTACTTTGGCTGGATTATTCGTAACTGCATATTTGCAATACAGGCGCGGCGATCAGTTGGACCTTTGATTAAGTAACATCTCTTTTTAAATAACATCTCTTTTTTCTTGACCTCCTGCGGATTAAAGAAAGGAGGAGGTCAAATTCGGGTTGCTGCTTAAGTTAGTAAAGTTATTTCATTGTAATTCGACCTAAGCTAAGAAGAACAGAATCACGCTCTGTAGGATTTGAACCTACGACATCGGGTTTTGGAGACCCGCGTTCTACCGAACTGAACTAAGAGCGCTTTCTTATCACAATATAAAAGACCGTAAATAAATCAATTTTATTTGTAACCCCCCACTATATATATATATATCTTGCATGCATATGTATCATAAAGAAAGGGTTATGTATGTCCAATTTTCATTGATCTCAATTGATCCTTCATTACTACACATAGGAGAAGTAATAAATAGGGATGACAGGATTTGAACCCGTGACATTTTGTACCCAAAACAAACGCGCTACCAAGCTGCGCTACATCCCTTTCAATTAGCCTACAGTGTCATTGTAGAGAATCCCCGTCTTGTTTTCCACATCGTAATTTCCTCTATTGATATACTATACAATTTATCTTGCCATTTCTTCTTTGTTCATCTCATATACATATAAACATATAATAAAAGAATAATTCAATTATCTTAAAAAAAAATGATAAATTTACCTTTACTCTATTTATTTAAATTTATTTCTATATATAGAATTCTATTATTAAGATTAATAAAATAATTCTATTAAACTCTAAATTTTATTAAAATCTAGAAATTAATCAATATATTTTATATTAAATATAAATATTTTATTATATAAAATAATAAATAGAATAAGAATATTTAATTTCAATAGTAATCTAAATTATTACTATAAATTGAATTTAATTTTATAAAATAAACCAACATATAAATAAATTGATATCGGTAATATTCATAAAATAAGTGGACGTCTTTTTCTGTTGTAAAGAAAGGAAAGAAAATAGAATCTATCGGGTCGCTATATCCATTTTAGTTAGGGATTCCCCGTACAAATACAAGTGATCCTTAACTACATATGTATCTGATCATATATGTATTACAATAAAAAAGGAGGATTTTCAATGCGAGATATAAAAACATATCTTTCTGTGGCACCCGTGTTAAGCACTCTATGGTTCGGGTCTTTAGCAGGTCTATTGATAGAGATCAATCGTTTATTCCCAGATGCGTTGACATTCCCTTTTTTTTCATTCTAGTTAGGGATGAAGAAGCTTAAAGATACAATAAATTATCTGTGACTAACTCCCCCCTTCTTTGTTTTGTTCTTGACTGTCAGTTTTTTAGGATAAAAAAAGAAGATTCACCCGGAACGAAACTCGGGTTTAGGCTGAATTAATAATTAATAGAGGGAGAACAGAAATGGAAAAAAAAAAAAAAAAAAAGAATAATAAGGTTCGAGGACAACAAAAGCATACAAGATACTTAAATTTAATACTGGTACTAATTTAATTGATAGTTAGAAATCGTTGTATTACTTATTATTTCTCTATTGATATTGATTGCAATGAAATATTTCAGAATTGGATTTATTTCGAGTCAGCAACTTCTTTCTTTCTTGTTTCGGATCGAAAATGGAAGAGTTGGGTGAATCCAAAATAAAAAGGGAGGTTCATGGCCAAGGGTAAAGATGTGAGAGTAAGAGTTATTTTGGAATGTAACAGTTGTGTCCGAAACGATATTAATAAGAAATCACGGGGTATTTCCAGATATATTACTCAAAAGAATCGACACAATACGCCTAGTCGATTGGAATTGAGAAAATTTTGTCCCTATTGTTACAAGCATACAATTCATGGGGAGATAAAGAAATAGATAAAATGTAACGCGTGTGTAAACCCTCCAAGGAACAGGAATCAATTACATAAACATAATAATTATAATTACATAATATAATAATAATATATTACATAATATAATAATAATATATATAAATAAACTAGAAAAATAAAAACAACCAAATCCTATTTTGGTCGGATCAAAAATTAGAATTAAGAAATAGGATTTTAAAGATAAGGAATAAACCATGGATAAATCCAAGCGACTTTTTCTTAAATCCAAGCGATCTTTTCGTAGGCGTTTGCCCCCAATTGGGTCGGGGGATCGAATTGATTATAGAAACATGAGTTTAATTAGTCGATTTATTAGTGAACAAGGAAAAATATTATCTAGACGAGTGAATAGATTGACGTTGAAACAACAACGATTAATTACTATTGCTATAAAACAAGCTCGTATTTTATCTTTGTTACCTTTTCTTAATAATGAGAAACAATTTGAGAGAACTGAGTCGACTCCTAGAACTACGGGTCCTCGAACTAGAAATAAATAGATAGGCCTATTCCTCAATTGCAATTGAATCAAAATTCCAATCCGAACCCCAACTCAGATTGATCTTTTGTTCGAAAAATTCGAGAATCCAGATTGGATTGTCACGTTGTAAGAAAAAAGGCGTAAGGTAAATAAAGTAAAAACTATTTCTTCTTTTTTTTTATTGAAGCGTGTTCATTCATTTTGACTATATTTATCTATCCTATTAATTTATACTCGACCTTCCCGGAGCTCATTCTCCGGGGGCTCTGTTTAAATCATTACGGTGTATTCCTTCCAATCTCCTTATTTATTTAATAATAAAATGGGATATCATAATCATGGATGTTGTATTGGTATAAGGTAACGTCATAAATAGAAACGACTCGAATAGGAGCGACTCGGCAATCATCTATGATCCTAGAGTAAATCTCGTAAAAAGAATTCATACTTAGGACCCCTATTTGTGCAAGCATTTTACGATTAATAAGTCGCTTCCTCTTGTACATATCATGTATTGATCTATTATAACTATTGTATAAATCATTCTCACGAATGCCTGCATTTATCCGAGTGATCCACAAACGACGAAAATTTCTCTTTTGCCTGCCCCTATCCCGATGAGCAGAAACTAAGGCTCTCATTTTCTGTTGAAAAGTAGTTCGAGTAAGTCTTGAATGAGCCCCTCGAAAGGTTGATGCAAATAAACGAATTTTTGTTCTACGTCTTCGAGCTATATACCCTCGTCTAATTCTGGTCATTGAATCAAATGAAACTTTGATGAATATGAATAACTAATTGATTTATTTTCTTTCAGTCATTCTTTTCTCCTTTCCTGGTCTATTAATAACAAAACGGATTCTTCCGATGTATAAAAAAATTCCAATGGCTTTTGCTACTATGACCTTCCCAACCACGATTTTTTCCAGGCATTTAACCCCGAAATAAGGAAATTGTATTGATACTAGGTATCAACAAAGAACAAAACAGTAAATTGTAAATTAAGTTGAGTATAGTATAAAGTATCAATAAATAGTAAAGGTAAATGCATAAATAAATAGTGGGTTCCATCGTTTCTATGGTTGCTTCTTAAACGGTGAGGTCCTCTCTATACACCGGAGCCCCTCCCTTCATTTAATCAATGTTATTAGTAACTTGTACAGTTCACATTCTTTGACTCTACCCATGAATTATCCAGTAATAGGTCTTTTCACAATGAGATCTACCCATACAGTAACGGTATTTAATTACAAAGGTTGGCTAGGTAGCTGACCCTGTTAGTCCGTTCTTGCAAGAGTGGGAGCATAATTCTTTTGCTTCTTAAATACTATTTGATTTTCCCCCGCTTAATGGATAACCATTTGCTACCAATGGGGAATTGCTTCTCATCTCCAATTGAGGTGATTGGATTTGCACCAATAGAAACCATAAATTTCATACACAATGGAGGTTTGTTTTTTTAGCTTCATATATTGAATGGAATTCTTCCATCCTATTCATTGGTACTGGTCATTGATACTGGAAAAACTTTTCCTTTATTTTGTTCTAGCTCATGATCTGAACGAGTCGCACATACACCCTAGTACATGTTCCTCGACGCTGAGGACATCCCCGAAGAGCGGGGGATTTTGTTACATTTTTTATTGGCTGTCTTGTATTTCTAATAAGTTGTTTAATGGTTGGCATGCTAAATCGTATATAAATGGTCTGGTTTAGATCAATCCTAACCAGATGATTATAAATTATTCTTATTTTTTTTTTTTTACCTTATTTTACCCCGGGAAGCAGATAAAATATGAAATTGAGGTTCACCCGAATTATGGTTCAAAATGGAATCTCGGATTTACCCGAAATCCCCGGCATTTTCGGCCGCTACAAGATCAACAATTCCATGAGCTTGGGCTTCTGTTGCTGACATAAAAACATCCCTTTCCATGTCTTCGGATACAACCCATAAGGGTTTGCCCGTTCTTTGTACATAAACCCTTGTGAGGGTTTCGCGAAGTTTCAGCAGTTCTTCCGCTTCTAGGATAAATTCTCCTGTTTGTGCCTTATAAAAAGAACTAACAGGTTGGTGGATCATTACCCTGATGATATAACATAATAAATGGTTCCTCGATCTCGTACGATCGGACGAAGGAAAGAGATAAAGAATAACAAGAAAAGAATAAAATAAGAATAGATATATAATTGAACAACCGTACAGGCATTTTTTGTGCATACGGCTCCACAATGGAATTTACTTTTCCTTTCGGTCGAGCAAAAAGAGAAATAGGATCCATCAAATCCCAATCTTTAAATGATCCATTTACCAACCTTCTTTTCGGGGGAGTTCAAAAATACTATGATGGTTCCGTTGCTTTCTATATTTATCATTTATCTCGTATGTGATTCAGCAATCCCAAAGTTTCTTTTTGATCCGATCAAAAAAAAAAAGTAAAAAAAAATGATCATTTTTTTTTTGAGTACTCTTTCATAACATAAATATTGGAAAGAGACTTCTGGTGTGAAAACAAAAAAGTTTGTGACGCTGAAATGAATCCCGGATAGATAAGATCAAATCGGAGATACTTTTTGTCTCATATTACTCGCCCGATACATAATCTCATGTTATGAAAAAACAATAATGGTTTGTTCATATCGAACTCGAAGTGCCATGCTATTATTACTTAATATTCGTATTCTTATTCATATTACATGTCGCGAAGGCATAGTCTTCCTTCTTTTTTCTCTCAAATCAAATAAAAAAACTCATTGGCGCCAAGCGTGAGGGAATGCTATACGTTTGGTAATTTCTCCTCCGACCAGGATAAAAGATCCCATTGAAGCGGCTAATCCCATGCATATTGTATGTACATCTGGTAGCACAAATTGCATAGTATCATAAATGGCTACTCCGGGCATTACCCACCCGCCGGGGGTGTTTATAAACAAATAAAGATCCCGGGTCTCATCTTCTATACTGAGATATACCATGAGACCAATAAGTTGGTTTGAGATCTCGCTATTAACGCCTTGGCCTAAAAAAAGTAATCTTTCTCGATGAAGTCGGTTGATTAGGACAAAATTTTATCCCTTAGGAACCGTACACGCACCTTTGGATGCATACGGTTCAAAAAAAAATTGCGAAAAAAAAAGAATCAATGTGTTGATTCCAGCCCGCCTTCTTTTTTATAGTTAAATTTTATAGTTAAAGTATAGTAGGACTTTTCCACTTCTTAATGAAGGGGCTTTTTCTTCTTTTTTTTTAAGAAAGATGATTTTTTGATCGCCTCTCCGTAAAAACGGAGAGAATCCAATCCACTAAACTTATCGAATTAATCTCTCATTGATGTATTGTTTCATCGAAATCCAATCCAAATTACGATGTAATTTTCTTGTTCCTGAATGGGCCTCCTCAATTATTTTAGGTTTCTATTCTACTCCGGGTAAAGATCCGCCCGATTTCAATTTGCACATATAGGACAAATGATCCCAATACCACTTTTTTTGGTACGACTTTTTTTTCAATCATTTCTTTCATGCCTTTCTTATGACAAATATTCGATGTAGTCATCATATTATTTCATTGATTGACAGTTTGAGATCGTTCATATGCTATATTGACAGTTTGAGATCGTTCATATGCTATAAAGTAATGACTTATGTATGGTATGATAGAAGTGGTAATCATACATATATTACCAATTGGGTATTTTCTGAACGGAGCCTGGATACTTCATTTTATTGGTCCAACCAAGCAAGCCAACCATAAATTTTTATAATGGATAATATTAATATTGATCTCAACCCCCTCAAAAATGGATCTAATTGCACTTCACGCTCCAAATTATTGATGGTTTTCAAGCAATCTTTTTTGGGCGAAACAGAGGGTATCTCCATCGGGGGAGAGAACGGGGAAATCCCATACGACCCAATATGTCTGACAAGTCGCACTATATGTCAACCCAAATTGCATCTTCCTCTCCAGGACTCCGAAAAGGTACTTTTGGAACACCAATAGGCATCAACTGAAAGAAAGGGTAGTTGAGTATTATATTTTACTTTGATGTGGAAACGTAATGTTGTATTTTATCCATATATATTGGAAAATTCCTAGAGTAAGACGAAATGAATAAAGGTAAATTATTACGAATGGGTAGGGCTGTTCAAATGATGAACAAGTATCTACGCATTCGCTCATAGAAAATGGGACCAATCTCCCCATTGCGTATTGGTACTTATCGGGTATAGAATAGATCTGCTTATCTTTGTTCCTACAAACAGAATTGTTCCATTATTACCAACGAAATGGAATTAAATAAATATTAACCCTTGCTCCGAAATAATCCACTGAAAGGGAGAGGTCCATAGCATAGTCTTTTCCAATGCGATAAAGTTACATAGTGTTTATTTTTCTTTGATAAAGGGGTATTTCCATGGGTTTGCCTTGGTATCGTGTTCATACCGTCGTATTGAATGATCCCGGTCGCTTGCTTTCTGTACATCTAATGCATACAGCTCTCGTTTCTGGTTGGGCCGGTTCAATGGCTCTGTACGAATTAGCAGTTTTTGATCCCTCCGACCCTGTTCTTGATCCAATGTGGAGACAAGGTATGTTCGTTATACCCTTCATGACTCGTTTAGGAATAATCAATTCATGGAGCGGTTGGAGTATCACAGGAGGGACTATAACGAATCCGGGTATTTGGAGTTATGAAGGTGTGGCTGGGGCACATATTATGTTTTCTGGTTTGTGCTTCTTGGCAGCTATCTGGCATTGGGTATATTGGGATCTAGAAGTATTCTGTGATGAACGTACAGGAAAACCTTCTTTGGATTTGCCCAAGATTTTTGGAATTCATTTATTTCTTTCAGGATTAGCTTGCTTTGGGTTTGGTGCATTTCATGTAACAGGCTTGTATGGTCCTGGAATATGGGTGTCTGATCCTTATGGACTAACCGGAAAAGTACAATCTGTAAATCCTGCGTGGGGGGTAGAAGGTTTTGATCCTTTTGTTCCGGGAGGAATAGCCTCTCATCATATTGCAGCAGGTACATTGGGTATATTAGCGGGCCTATTCCATCTTAGTGTTCGTCCGCCCCAACGTCTATACAAAGGATTACGTATGGGTAATATTGAAACTGTCCTTTCCAGTAGTATCGCCGCTGTCTTTTTTGCAGCTTTTGTTGTTGCTGGAACTATGTGGTATGGCTCCGCGACTACCCCGATCGAATTATTTGGTCCAACTCGTTATCAATGGGATCAAGGATACTTCCAGCAAGAAATATATCGAAGGGTTGGTGCCGGACTAGCCGAAAATCAGAGTTTATCAGAAGCTTGGTCTAAAATTCCCGAAAAATTAGCTTTTTATGATTACATTGGCAATAATCCAGCAAAGGGGGGATTATTTAGAGCGGGCTCAATGGACAACGGGGATGGAATAGCTGTTGGATGGTTAGGACATCCCGTCTTTAGAGATAAAGATGGGCATGAGCTTTTTGTACGTCGTATGCCTACTTTTTTTGAAACATTTCCAGTAGTTTTGGTAGACGGAGACGGAATTGTAAGAGCCGATGTTCCTTTTAGAAGGGCAGAATCGAAGTATAGTGTCGAACAAGTAGGAGTCACTGTTGAGTTCTATGGTGGCGAACTCGATGGAGTGAGTTATAGTGATCCTGCTACCGTGAAAAAATATGCTAGACGTGCTCAATTGGGTGAAATTTTTGAATTAGATCGCGCTACTTTGAAATCTGATGGTGTTTTTCGTAGCAGCCCAAGGGGTTGGTTTACTTTTGGACATGCTTCGTTTGCTTTGCTCTTCTTTTTCGGACACATTTGGCATGGTGCTAGAACCTTGTTCAGAGATGTTTTTGCTGGTATTGACCCAGATTTGGATGCTCAAGTGGAATTTGGAGCATTTCAAAAACTTGGAGATCCAACTACAAGGAGACAAGTAGTCTGATACAATATTGCTCTTGTATCTTTCGCCTCCATTGGATTTTTGTGATTTAACTTTGAGATAGAGTACTAGAGAAATCTTGATTTGAATCACCGCCCCTTTCTTTGACTCTTGTCCTTTCTTAATCTAATCTGGGAAATGATCCCAAATGAACAGGTGTGGAAGCTATAATTGTAAACCACGATCGAATTTATGGAAGCATTGGTTTATACGTTCCTCTTAGTCTCGACTCTAGGAATCATTTTTTTCGCGATATTTTTTCGAGAGCCACCTAAGGTTCCGACTAAAAAGGCGAAATGATTTTTCATTATTTTACATTACATTATCCAAATTGAAGTAAAGTAATGAGCCTCCATATGATATGGGAGGCTCATTACTTTACTTCAACTAGTCCCCGTGTTCCTCGAATGGA